TGCCAAAAAGTCATAAGGTAACATTTCCATTTTTTTATTAAAAGAAACGTCCCTTTTGAAGCCAGAATTGATTTTCTTTGATACCTAACATAATGCATGCAAGGTTCTTTGACCAACCATAGATTCGCCTGAAAATCCTTAACCTTAACAAAAACGTTCACAAGACATTCTATTTTTCCATAGAAATAGATTCGTTCAAGAAGAACTCCAGAAGATGTTGATAGTAAATGAGAAGATTGGTTACGTAGGAAGACGAAAATGGATTCGTATTCACATACATGAGAATTATATAAGAATAAAAACAATCTTTGATTTATTTTTGAACAAGAGAAACTGGCTTTCTTTGGAAGAATAAGACTATTCCAATTACAATACTCGTTGAGAAAGAATCGTAATAAATGCAAAGAAGAGGCATCTTTTACCCAATATCGAAGAGTTTGAACCAAGACTTCCACATGGACAGGGTAGGGTATTAATATATCTAACACAAAATTTAAATGTGAAAAATTATCTTCTAAAAAGGGAAATATTGAATGAATTGATCGTAAATTCTGAGATTTGACTATCTTTTTATTTTTCCCTTCTCGAGAAGATATTAATCGTAGAGAAAATGGAATTTCCACAATAAATGCAAACCCCTCTGATATGATTTGATAATACAAATTTTTGTTGCGCCCCAAAAATGGATTCTGGTTCGAATCATTAGGAGAACCAATAAAATGATTCTGTTGATACATTCGAGTAATTAACCGTTTCACAATCAGTAAACTGGATTTTTTGTCATAACCCGGATTTTCCGACAAAATAGATCGACCGAAACCACGATCATGAGCAAATGCATAAATATACTCCTGAAAGATAAGTGGATATAGGAAGTCGTGTTGTTGAGATCTATCTAGCTGTAAATATCTTTGGATTTCCTCCATTTGAAATTCGATTTGAATCAAAGGTAGAAGATTTTGGGGGTTATCAAATGATACATAGTGCGATACAGTCAAAACAAGGTATTTGCGTAAGAATAGATACCTCGGAGACAGGTAAACTTCTAAACAGATTCTCTGCCCTCTTTTTTCCATTTCATTGAATTCGTCTATGGGATAGGATAACAAGATGGTTAGAAATCTTTTATTTTTTAAACCCAATCGCTCTTTTGATTTCGGAAAAAACTTTCTTTACCAATATACTGCTTCTTTTACACACACATCTCGATTCCATAATAGAGAATGCCAATAGTTAGGATTCATTAAAAAAATGGAGAATCCACTCATGGGGAAGAAGTCCTTCCCGTATCAGGCACTAATCTATTTTTAACGTCTAATTAGATCGGGAAATTATTCAAATTAAGAACAGAAGCTGGTTGCTTTTTCTTTCTGATAATTAATTGAAGCCATAGGGCCCTATCCATTTATTTATTCGACCCAACTTTTTTTCTTCCGTTCCGATAAGAATAAAAAACCCTCAGAACTCTCCATTGATACGACATGCTATTTTTTCCATTCATTCCCTTTCAGGATCAGTCGTGGTCTTCCAAACTTTACCAATGGTATGGACGAATACCTCACTTCATCCAAATGTGTAAAAGATTCTAGCCGCACTTAAAAGCCGAGTACTCTACCGTTGAGTTAGCAACCCGAAGAAAATAGAAATTAAAGAAAATTTCAACTTTCAACAAGGGGATACACAATCAAAATCAATTAAATTCAATTTAAACAAAGAGAAAAGAGATTATACGAGCTAATGAAACCATTGAACTAATAAATCAACAAAAAAAAAATTTTGAATTGATTCAAAACATCAAAATGAATTTATTAGATAAAAATACAAGAAATTCTCAGATAAAATATATAGACAGAATTGTCAAAATTGATAGAGCACCTCTTATGTTATCTACTTTTTTCAAAAAAAAAACCTAAAAAGAATAATTTGAATAACGTAAAGTAAAAAAACCGATGGGACAAGAATAAATAGACCTTCTTCACTTATCAAGATGAATTATATTTGTTCGATACACTGTTGTCAATATAAATGTTGAGAAAAGAATACAGTGGAAAAAAACAAAAGAAATTGCATTGAAATTTTTTTTTTAATTCAAAGAATTTCAATTTAACAATGTAATAAGATTCAAAATTGTCTTGGATTGGTACTACATAGCTAATCTACATATAGATACAAAATGGAAATGGAAGAATAAATAAAGAAGAATTAAAAAATATCGTATTTTTGAGTCCATAATAGATGTATTTCATCAATCTAAGTGGAATAAGCAAAGTGGATTCCTTTTTAGTTAGTCGAGTTCCAATGAAAACCCCACAATTGAAGGAAATGCCCAAATTTTTTATTTATATGATCAATAAACTAAGGTTTTTTCGTTCTAGACCGTCGGATTCGATAGAAGGAATGATAAATAGATACAAATAGAACAGAAAGGGGGGGAAATCAAAAAAACAAGTAGAGAAAAATTATACAAAGTTCTATACAAGTTGCTACCCCCCCTTGGTATTTCTTTAATTGAATTTCGTTTGATTAAACGGAAGTTCCTTAAAAACTTCCGCTTTCTTTAAAAGATTCTGAACAGTTCCTGTGGGTTGAGCACCTTTTTCAAGGAAATATAGAATAGCAGGAACATTTAAATAAGTTTGATTCTTCATTGGATCATAAAACCCCACTTTTCTAAGATCTTTTCCTTCTCTTCGGGATCGAACATCAATTGCAACGATTCGATAGACGGCTCATTGGGATAGATTTAGATGAACAACACCCCCCCTAGAACCGTATAGGAAGTTTTCTCCTCGTACGGCTCGAGAAAAATGATTTGATTCGAAGTTTTGTCTATGTATGCAATTCGAATATTCTAATAAATTAAATGACAAAAGAGCCTATCAAATCAATTAGACTATGATGATTTCATTTTTTTCTTTTTTTTTTTTTCCTTCCTGAAAAGGAAAAAGAAACCATTCGTACTCATAACTCAAGTTGGATAACTCTCAAATAGCTCAAAGGAAAATCTTTAGTGAATTTCTTTTATTGAGTGGTCTTTACCCCTTTTGTTTGTCTCGTTTAAAATTCTATTTAGATTCTTTAGTCTGATCCAGTTATTGAGACTCTAGAGACAATTAAAATGGTGTTTCCTTGTTATTGAATCCTTTATCCTTATTTTTTATCATTGGGTTTAGACATTTCTTCGGTGCTTCTTTTCTTAATCCTTTCAAAATGGTAGCAACATACCCTTTTTGATTTCTTTCTATCAAAGAATCCTATGGATAGTTGATTCCCGCGTGATACACTTTGAATCGAAAAAGTTTTCTCAATTCCAACAAGTTTTGCTTTTTTGAATTGGAAACTTGCTCGAATTGGATCCTTTCAATTTCGATATATGGAAGAAGATATATTTACGAAGTTGTTCCAATTGATTGGCATTAACCCTAGATCCCTGCTCCCGAGAAATGAATTAATCCTTTCTACTCGAGCTCCATCGTGGACTATTTACAACCCAAGAAAAAACGAAGGGTTGGAGTGTAACAGAACAAACAATGTCGAGCCAAGAGCACCTTCATTACTAGATAAATCGAAAATGGTGGATGTAAAAATCCACAACGGATCGTGTCCTTCAAGTCGCACGTTGCTTTCTACCACATCGTTTCAAACGAAGTTTTACCATAACATTCCTCTAATTTGGAACCAGTATGGAATTGATTCAATCATGGAATCATGAATAGTCATTGGTTAAGTTTGTCCATAGATATCAGAATCTAAACTTTTTCTTCTATATATGATATGTGAAGATGGGACTTTTTTTCTGAAAAAGTCTTACCACGACAGTATCTTTAACATACAGAATTCTATTTTAACATACACAAATAATATATAGAAAGAAATCGAAATATATAAACGAATAACGTTTTGAATCTGCATCTTCAAGTAACTCACAAGTAACTCAATAGTATTGATTAAACTATTTCCTACTTTTTGAGTACCCAAAATGATTTACAACGATACATACCATATAAGCTCAAATTTCCTCATTTTAAATGTATTTTGTTTAACACGGGGTTGATTAATATTTCAATAATCGAATCTTGTCATAAAGTGAATAAAAGGGATAGGATAAATCACCTCTCCCTCAATCATTACATAGATTTCCAATTTTTCCTTCGAGCCAAACACGAAATACCTAAATCAAATGAGATTCGATTCAAAGAAAAGACATTAGCTCCATAACCTATTTCTATATGATATGGAACTTGATCATTTGTTAATGAGATTGGAACAGATAGAGATATTTAAATTTCTATCGATTAACTCCTAACCACTCCCCTGCTTTTTTCTATTTTCTCGGGTAATAATGGAGCATAAAAAAATAGATATGCTCTGGGACGGAAGGATTCGAACCTCCGAATAGCGGGACCAAAACCCGTTGCCTTACCACTTGGCGACGCCCCATTTCAATTTCGAATCGACAGTAAGAAACAATAATATTGGTATTGGTTGTTTGTCAACGCCAGTCAAAATATCTATATATCTATAGAATAGATTGATACTAGGATTTTGATACATATAGATATAGAATTCAACTTAATTTATTGATCATTACATAGAATTCAATTAAGATATTGTATGAAAGTATGATTTCTTCTATTCTCCTTTGAGAATTGGGGGATTTTTGATTGGGTGGGTTGGGTTCAAAGAAAAAGAAGGATTTTTTGTCTACCTTACTGACTTTCTTCCTTTTTCCTTATATCAAAAACTCAATCAAAATGCAATTATCTCCAAGAACAAAATGTCTTCTATGCTTAATATCGTTAGTTTGATCTGTATTTATATTAATTCTGCCCTTTATTCGAGTAGTTTTTTCTTCGGAAAATTACCCGAAGCCTATGCTTTTTTGAATCCAATCGTAGATATTATGCCAGTCATACCTTTGTTTTTTTTTCTCTTAGCTTTTGTTTGGCAAGCTGCTGTAAGTTTTCGATGAGATCCTTAATACTAAATATTCTAGAAAA